TAATTTTTATTTATTATAAAAATTATTAAGAATGGTTTATATATATATATATATATATATTTATATTATATTATATTATATTATATTAAATTATTTAATTTATATTAAATAAAAAATTATATTAAATAAAATTTAATTTATTTTAAAATTAAATAATTAATTGTTATTTAAATGATCTGTATTCGGATTATAATGATATTAATTTTTAATATTAATATTATGAAAAAAAAAATAAGAGAAATAATAAAAATTTATTAATTTATATTAAATATATAATATAAAAAAAAAAAAAAAAAAAAAATCTATGTGAGATTTTTTCATATATAATAAAATAATTATGTTTTTGAAAATTTATTATAAATTTATTTTACATATAAATTTTAGTGTATAATTTTAATTATTTTAATAATAATTAATTTAATTTTAGTAGTAATTAATATTAAAAATTTAAGAAATTAAGATTTAGTAATATAAAAATTAATAACTAATTTTGTGCCAGCAGTTGCGGTTAAACAAAAGTTAAATTAAATTATTTCAGTATATAATAAATAATTAAATTATTAAATTAAATATTAAATTATTAAGTGAAATTTTAATTTAATTAAATTTTATTTAAAAATTATGATTTAATAAATTTTAATATAAACTAGGATTAGATACCCTATTATTAAAAATTTAATTTATAATACTAAAATAGTAAATAATAATTTATTGAAACTTAAATAATATGGCGGTATTTTAGTTCATTTAGAGGAATCTGTCTAATAATTGATAATCCACGAATAAATTTACTTAATTTATAATTTTGTATATCATTGTTAAAAAAATATTTTTTAGGGATAATAATATTTAAGAATTAAAATTAAAAATTAAATCAGATCAAGATGCAGAATATAATTAAGAATATGATGGATTACATTAAATATATTTAAATGAATAATTTTATTGTAATAAAAATTTGAAGGTGGATTTAAATGTAATTTTAATTAATTTATTAAAATGATTAAAAATTAAAATATGTACATATTGCCCGTCACTTTCATTTAAAAATTGAAATAAGTCGTAACAAAGTAGAGGTACTGGAAAGTGTTTCTAGAAAGATCAAATTAGAGCTTGTATAAAGTATTTCATTTACATTGAAAAGAAATTAAAAAATTAATTAATTTGAGGGGGAAAATTAAAAATTTAAGTTTAATAAAAAAAATTTTAATATTAAAAAGAAAAATGGGGGTTTAAGTATTTTTAATAGAAAAAATTAATATTTTTATAGTTAAATATTACTGTAAAGGAATTTATAAATAAATGAAATAAAATTAATAATAAAGTAAATTTAATTTATTGTATCTTGTGTATCAGAGTTTATTAAATAATAATAATTTATTTAAATAAATCTCGAATTTAAAAGAGTTAATTAATTAATAAAGTTAATGTTGAATAATTATTTTTAATAGTTAATTAGAAATGAAATGTTAATCGTTTTTAAATATATCTAGTTTTTTTAGAAAAAAATTTAATTTTAAATTTAAATAATTTTATAATTAATTAATTAATTATAAAAATTTAAAATTTAATATTTTAGGGGATAAGCTTTAAATTAAAAATTTATAATTAAATTAAATAAAAATTAAAATTTTTAAAATTTATATTGTTTAAAAATTATAATTTATTATAAAAAATTTTATTTAAAATAAAATTTAATATAAAAAAATTTAAATTTTTATGAAAAAATAATTTATAATTTAATAAAATTAGAAATAATGATAAAATTAGTATAATACAAATAAATAAAATAAAAATTTATAATTAAGTAAATTAAAGGAATTCGGCAAAAATTTATATTCACTTGTTTATCAAAAACATGTCTTTTTGTTAATAATTTAAAGTCTAATCTGCCCACTGATATAAATATTAAAGGGCTGCAGTATATTGACTGTACAAAGGTAGCATAATCATTAGTCTTTTAATTGAAGACTTGTATGAAAGATTTGATGAAATATAAACTGTCTCTAATTTATGTTTAGAAATTAATTTTTTAGTTAAAAAGCTAAAATAATATTAAAAGACGAGAAGACCCTATAGAGTTTTATATTTTATTTATTTAATATTAAATATATAATTAAATATGTTAATTAAATAAAATATTATATTGGGGTGATAGAAAAATTTAATAAACTTTTTTTAAAAATAAACATAAATAAGTGAATAATTGATCCATTAATAATGATTAAAAGAAAAAATTACCTTAGGGATAACAGCGTAATATTTTTTTTTAGTACAAATAAAAAAAAAAGTTTGCGACCTCGATGTTGGATTAAGATAAAATTTAAATGCAAAAGTTTAAAATTTTGATCTGTTCGATCATTAAAATCTTACATGATCTGAGTTCAAACCGGTGTAAGCCAGGTTGGTTTCTATCTTTAATAAAAAAAAATATTTTAGTACGAAAGGATCAAATATTTAAAATAATTTTAATTAAAATGAATATTAATAATATGATATATAAAGTAAAACTATTTTGGCAGAAAATTGTAATGATTTTAGAATTCATATATATATATTATATTTAATATATAGATAGTATATGATATTATTAGATTTATTAAATATTATAATTGGTATATTAATTTTAATTATTGGTGTATTAATTGGGGTTGCTTTTTTGACTTTGTTAGAACGTAAGGTATTAGGTTATATTCAAATTCGTAAGGGTCCTAATAAAATGGGATATATAGGTTTACTACAGCCTTTTTGTGATGCTATTAAATTATTTTCTAAAGAACAAGTTTATTTAAATTATTCAAATTATATAATTTATTATTTTTCTCCTGTTATAAGATTTATTTTATCTTTAATAATTTGAATATTAATTCCTTATATATTTAATATAATTATATTTAATTTAGGTATTTTATTTTTTTTATGTTGTACTAGAATTGGGGTTTATACTTTAATAGTTGCTGGTTGATCTTCGAATTCAAATTATTCTTTATTGGGGGGTTTACGAGCAGTAGCTCAGACTATTTCTTATGAGGTGAGAATATCTTTAATTATGATGTCTAGAATTATTTTAATTATAGATTTTAATTTAGTAAAGTTTTTTGATTATCAAATTATAGTTTGATTTATATTTTTAATATTACCTTTAAGATTATGTTTTTTATCTTCATTAATAGCTGAAACTAATCGTACTCCTTTTGATTTTGCTGAGGGGGAAAGAGAATTAGTTTCTGGATTTAATATTGAATATAGAAGAGGTGGATTTGCTTTAATTTTTTTATCTGAATATTCTAGAATTTTATTTATGAGTTTATTATTTGTTATTATATATATAGGGGGGTATGATTTAACTTTAATTTTTTATTTAAAGTTAGTTTTTTTATCTTTTTTTTTTATTTGGGTTCGGGGGACATTACCTCGTTATCGTTATGATAAATTAATATATTTATGTTGAAAAAGATATTTACCTATTTCTTTAAATTTTTTATTATTTTTTATAGGTTTAAAATTATTTTTAAGTTATTAAATGATTTTAGTATAAATTAATAGAATAAATATTCTTTCTTAAGTTTTCAAAACAAATGCTTATAACAAGCTCATTAATTAGTTATTAAAGATTAAATTATCTCATATTTTATTTAAAATTGGGTTAATAATAAAATATGAAAAATATAAAATTGTTAGAATTTGTCCTGTGATAATATATGGAGCTTCGACTGATCGTGCACCAATTCAAGTTAATAATATAATAATTGTAATTAAGAATCAAAATAAAATTTGATTTAATGGGTAAAATTGAATTCCTTGGATTTTTTTATTGAAAGTAAATGGTAAAATAATTAAAATTAAAATTGACATTACTAAAGCAATAACTCCTCCTAATTTATTAGGAATTGATCGTAAAATTGCATATGCAAATAAAAAATATCACTCAGGTTGAATATGGATGGGTGTGACTAAAGGGTTAGCTGGGATAAAATTATCTGGATCTCCCAATAAATATGGGTTGATTAAGGAAAGTAGAGTTAATAATAAAATTAAAATAATAAATCCAATTAAATCTTTAAATGTAAAAAATGGATGAAAGGGGATTTTATCTAAGTTACTATTAATTCCAAGTGGATTATTAGATCCTGTTTGATGGAGAAATAAAAGATGGATTATTGTTAATATTATAATAATAAATGGAAATAAAAAGTGGAATGTATAAAATCGAGTTAATGTTGCATTATCTACAGCAAAACCTCCTCAAATTCAATTTACTAATATAGTTCCTAAATATGGGATAGCTGAAAGTAGGTTAGTAATAACTGTTGCTCCTCAAAATGATATTTGTCCTCAGGGTAATACATATCCTATAAATGCAGTAGCTATTAATAAAAATAAAATAATTACTCCAATTATTCATGTATATATTAAATTAAAGGATTCATAATAAATTCCTCGTCCAATATGTAAGTAGATACAAATAAAAAAAAATGATGCTCCATTTGCATGTAGGGTTCGAATTAATCAACCATAATTAACATTTCGACAAATGTAATTTACACTATAAAAAGCTATTTCAATATTAGCTGTATAATACATAGTTAAAAATAATCCTGTGATGATTTGAATTATCAAACATAAAGCTAAAAGTGATCCAAAATTTCATCATGAAGAAATATTAGATGGGGAAGGAAGATCAATTAATGAGTTATTAATAATTTTAATAACAGGATGAGATTTTCGAATAGGTTTGAATATATTTATAATTATTGACAATATTATTAAAGTTGATTAAATACAAGATCGTAAAGGACCAAAAAAAATATTAGTAATTTTTACTACTGCAATAAGAGCGATAAATAAGTAAATAATTATTATTATAGTTAATATATAAGTTTGTTCGTTATAAAGTTTAGATAAGTTAAAATTAAATTCATTATTAAAAAATAAAAATAAATTAAAAAAATTATTTATTTCATCATTAAATGAAAAATTTATTCAAAATAGGTTATTTTTAAAGAAAAATCTAATGGTTAATAATATTAATAATAAAAAAAAAAATCTTTTATTAAATGGCGAAATTTTAAATAATTCATTTGATGCAACTCTTGAAACATAAATAAATAATACTAATAATCCACCTAAAAAAATTAAAAATAAAATATAGGAAAATCAATAGGTATTAATTAATATTCTTGATAATATACATATAAAAAGAGTTTGAATTAGTACTATTAATCCTATAGAAAATGGGTGATTTAAAAAAAATATAAAAATTGATGTTGAAATTAGTGATATTGATAAAAATATTTTAATGATATCAAAGAATAGTTTAATTAAAATAATAATTTTGGAGATTATAGATAAAGATATTCTTTTTCTTTGATGTTTTTAAAGAATTTTCTTATTTTTGATTTACAAGACCAAGGTTTTTGTTAAACTATAAAAACGAATGATAATAAATATATGATTAGTTATTTTTTTAATATTTTTATTTGGTAATATAATTTTTGTTTCTAAGCATAAACATTTGTTAATTGTGTTATTGAGATTAGAATTTATAGTTTTAAGAATTTTTTTTTTTTTATTAATATATTTGATAATATTAGATTATAATATATATATATTAATAGTTTTTTTAGTATTTTCAGTATGTGAGGGGGCTTTAGGTCTTTCTATTTTAGTTTCTATAATTCGAACTCATGGTAATGATTATTTTCAAAGATATAATTTAATTTAAATGATAAAGTTTTTATTTATAGTTTTATTTATGATTCCTTTATGTTTTAAAAAGAATATGTTTTGAATGGTTCAATTAATAATAATAATAATAATATTAATATTTATAAATTTAACTTTAAATATTATAAATTTTTCTAATTTAAGTTATATATTAGGATGTGATTTAATTTCTTATGGTTTAATTTTATTAAGAATTTGAATTAGAAGATTAATAATTATAGCAAGAGAGAGTTTATATAAAAGAAAATTTTATGATAATTTTTTTTTATTAAATATTATTATGTTATTAGTTATATTGTATTTAACTTTTAGAGTAATAAATTTATTTATGTTTTATTTATTTTTTGAGGGGAGATTAATTCCTACTTTAATATTAATTATTGGTTGGGGTTATCAACCAGAGCGAATTCAAGCTGGAATATATTTATTGTTTTATACTCTTTTTGTTTCTTTACCTTTATTATTGGGGATTTTTTTTATTTATGATAAAATAAGAAGAATAATGATATATTTTATAAAATTTTATGATTATAATATGTTACTATTATATTTAAGAATAATTATAGCTTTTTTAGTTAAGATGCCTATATATTTTACTCATTTATGATTACCAAAAGCTCATGTTGAAGCCCCTGTTTCTGGTTCTATAATTTTAGCTGCTATTATATTAAAATTAGGTGGGTACGGTTTATTACGAATTTTAGTTATTTTACAAAAAATTAATTTAAAAATAGGGTTTATTTGAATTGTAATTAGATTAATTGGAGGTTTATATATTAGATTAAAATGTTTTTGTCAAGTTGATATAAAATCTTTAATTGCTTATTCTTCGGTTGCACATATAAGAATAGTAATTGGGGGTATTATGACAATAAATTATTGGGGATTTATTGGAGCTTATATTTTAATAATTGGTCATGGGTTATGTTCTTCTGGGATATTTTGTTTATCTAATATTAGTTATGAGCGTTTAGGAAGACGAAGATTATTTTTAAATAAGGGAATAATAAACTTTATACCTTCAATAAGAATGTGATGATTTTTGTTTATATCTTCAAATATGGCTGCTCCACCTTCATTAAATTTAATGGGGGAAATTAGATTAATTAATAGATTAGTAAGTTGATCTTGGTTTAGAATAATTATGTTAATGGGAATTTCTTTTTTTAGAGCTGGGTATAGATTGTATTTATTTTCTTATACACAACATGGGAAATATAATTTAGGGATTTATAGATTTTATAGAGGTGTATCGCGAGAATATTTAATGTTGATGTTACATTGATTACCTTTAAATATATTAGTTTTAAAAATTGATTATAGAATAATTTGATTTTACTTAAATAATTTAAATTAAAATATTGATTTGTGGTATCAAAAATGTGAAATTAATAGTCATTTTAAGTTATTAATAAATATTCTTTATGTTTTATTAGATTTTTTTTTTTATTTTTTTTTATATTAATTAATTTTTTTATAATAATTTATTTTATTATAAATAATATAGTAATTTTATTGGAGTGAGATATTATTTCATTTAATTCTATAAATATTGTTATATCAATTTTATTAGATTGAATATCTTTATTATTTATAATATTTGTTTCTTTGATTTCTTCTTCGGTAATTTTTTATAGAAAAAGATATATAAGTTCAGAATTGAATTTAAATCGATTTATTATTTTAGTTTTATTATTTGTTTTTTCAATAATTTTATTAATTATTAGACCTAATATAATTAGAATTTTTTTAGGTTGGGATGGTTTAGGTTTAGTTTCTTATTGTTTAATTATTTATTATCAAAATATTAAATCTTATAATGCTGGTATATTAACAGCATTATCTAATCGAATTGGTGATGTAATAATTTTAATGTTAATTTCATGAATAGTAAATTATGGTAGTTGAAATTATATTTTTTATTTGGATTTTATGTCTAATGATTATTCTATAAAAATTATTGGTATATTAGTTATTTTAGCTGCTATGACTAAAAGAGCTCAAATTCCTTTTAGATCTTGATTACCTGCTGCTATAGCTGCTCCTACTCCAGTTTCTGCTTTAGTACATTCTTCTACTTTAGTTACTGCTGGGGTTTATTTATTAATTCGATTTAATAATTTATTAGTTGATATATTTTTTTTTAAGTTATTATTATTATTATCTGGTTTAACTATGTTTATAGCTGGAATTTGTGCTAATTATGAGTTTGATTTAAAAAAAATTATTGCTCTTTCTACATTAAGACAATTAGGGTTAATAATAAGAATTTTAAGAATAGGTTATGGAGATTTAGCTTTTTTTCATTTATTGACTCATGCTATGTTTAAAGCTTTATTATTTATATGTGCTGGGGTAATTATTCATATAATAATAGATAATCAAGATATTCGTTTAATAGGGGGGATTAGTTTATATATTCCTTTAACTTCTTTGTGTATAAATATTTCTAATTTAGCTTTATGTGGAATTCCTTTTTTAGCTGGATTTTATTCAAAAGATATGATTTTAGAGGTTGTTAGAATGAGAAATTTAAATTTATTTGTTTATTATTTATATTATATTTCTACAGGTTTAACTATATTTTATACTATTCGTTTATTAATATATTTAATAGTTAATGATTTTAATTTATTATCTATTTATAATTTATATGATGAGGATTTTATTATATTAAAGGGTATATTTTTATTATTGTTTATAAGATTAATTTCTGGGAGATTTTTAAGATGAATAATTTTTTCTTATCCCTATATGATTTATCTTTCTTTTAATATAAAAATAATAGTTATTTATGTGAGATTAATTGGTATATTAATGGGTTATGTTATTAGTAGAATGGGGATTTATTCTATTAATAAATTTTTAATAACTTATAATTTAAGAATTTTTTTAACAATGATGTGATTTTTACCTGGTTTATCAACTTATATAATAAATTATAATTTATTAATTTTAGGTCAAAAATTATTAAAAAATATTGATATGGGTTGAGGGGAAATTTATAAGAGACAAGGTATATATAATATTATTAAAAATTATTCTATTATTTTTTATTTATATCAATTAAATAATTTTAAAATTTTTTTATTTAGATTTGTTTTATGAATAATAATTATTATTTTTATATTAATGTTATAAATTTAAATAGCTTAAATTTAAGAGTATAATATTGAAGATATTAGGGTGATTATTAAATCTTTAAATATATATATATATATCAATTTGAAATCTATATTTATAAAAATATATATATTTTATTATTACAATGAAAATGTAATGTTTTTTTTAAACTATATAAATAATAAGAAATATTAATGATTTTAATCACTATAAATTAAGTTAGCAGCTTAATTGAGATATATTTCTTAATTGGAATATTTGTATTCAATTTTATCATTAACAGTGATATACCTCTAATTTGGTTTCAATTAATAAATAAGGAGTAAATGTATACTCTATCTTTTAGGTCGAAACTAAATGCATATTGCTTCTTATTTAAGATAAATTGAATATCAATATCTTTTGAATGCAAATCAAATATTTTTATAAACTATAATCCTAGTAAGTTTTATTTAATTTATTTATTTAATTCAATTTAATATATTTTGATTTCATTCGTGGTATAATCCAATTAGTAGTATAATAATAAAAAAAAATCTAGTTTTATATCAAATAAAAAAATTAACTATTTTAAATGTGGGAATAAGGGGAAAAATAAGTGCAATTTCAACATCAAAAATTAAGAAAATTATTGAAATTAGGAAAAAATGAAGTGAGAAAGGGATTCGAGCTAAGCATTTAGGGTCGAATCCGCATTCAAATGGGGAACATTTTTCTCGGTCTAAAAGTGATTTTTTTGAAATAATAAATGAAATTATTATTAATAGATTTGAGATAACCATTATTATTATAGATAAAATTATTAATATGATGATTATTTATATTAATTTGGTTATTAATCTTTTTGATTGGAAGTCAAATATACTAAATATATTATATAAATAATTAATTTCCTCATCAATAAATTGAAATATAAAGGAAAAGTCAAACTACATCTACAAAGTGTCAATATCATGCTGCTGCTTCAAAGCCAAAATGATGATTTCTTGAAAAATGATTATTTAAATGACGAATAAAACATGTAATTAAAAAAATTGTTCCGATAATTACATGAAGACCGTGGAATCCTGTTGCTATGAAAAATGTTGATCCATAAATTCTATCAGCAATGGTAAATGGGGCTTCTACATATTCATAAGCTTGTAAGATAGTAAAATAAATTCCTAAGATAACTGTAATAAATAAGCTTTGAGAGGTTTGAGTAAAATTATTTTCTATAATAGAATGATGAGCTCAGGTTACTGTAATTCCTGATGTAATTAAGATAATTGTATTTAGTAGTGGAATTTGAAATGGATTAAATGGTATAATTCTTATTGGGGGTCATATAGCTCCAATTTCAATATTAGGTGATAATCTTCTGTGAAAAAAAGCTCAAAAAAATGAAATAAAAAAAAAAATTTCTGAGATAATAAATAAAATTATTCCTCATCGAAGTCCGTTAGATACTAAAATAGTATGTTTACCTTGATATGTTCCTTCTCGACAAACATCTCGTCATCATTGATATATAGTTAATAATACAATTAAATAACCTAAAATAAGTAAGTTAATGTTAAAATTATGAAATCATTTAATTAATCCTGTTACTAAAGTTATAGTTCCAATTGCTCCTGTTAAAGGTCAAGGACTATAATCTACTAAATGATATGGGTGATTATGATTTATTGTCATTAATTTACTTCTCTCGAATAAAGTGTACTAAGAATAGTAATTACATAAGCTTGAATTACTGCTACTGCAGATTCTAAAATTAATAATAAAATTTGAATAAAAATTAAAATAATTAAGAAATAATTTGATATATTGGTTCCAGTATTACTTAATAATGTTAATAATAAATGTCCTGCAATTATATTAGCTGTTAAACGAACTGCTAAAGTTCCTGGTCGGATAATATTTCTAATTGTTTCAATTAATACTATAAATGGTATAAGAATAGTAGGTGTACCCTGAGGAATTATATGAATAAATATATGTTGAGTGTTATTAATTCAACCATAAATCATAAATCTTAATCATAGTGATAATGAAATTGATAATGAGATAGTTAAATGACTAGTTCTAGTAAAAATATATGGGAATAATCCTAAGAAGTTATTAAATAAAATAAAAAAGAAAAGTGAAATAAAAATAAATGTTGATCCTTTAAATCCATTATTTCCTAATAGGGTTTTAAATTCATTATGAAGTTTATTTGAAATAAAATTTCATAAAATGAAATGTCGATTAGGAATAAATCAAAAAGAATAAGGAATAAATATTAATCCGATAAAAGTTCTAATTCAATTTAGGGGTAAGTTTAAAATATTAGTAGATGGATCAAAAATTGAAAATAAATTATTTATCATTTTCAATTTTGATTAGGGGATGTTTTAATTATATTTTTATTATTTATTTTTATTGTTTTAAAATTAAAAATATAAAAATTTATGATAATAAAAATTAAAAAAATACAAATAAAAAAAATAAATGAAAAAATTCAATTAATTGGTATTATTTGAGGAATAAAAGAATATTACTTAGTAATAATTTAAATTTGACATATTTATGTTATATATTAACTAATTCTTTTCATTAGAGGTAATTGCTAAATTACCATAATGTGGTTTAAGAGACCAGTACTTGCTTTCAGTCATCTAATGAATAATTATTAATTCAATTAATAAAGTTTTTAATTGAAATTCTTTCAATTACAATTGGTATAAATCTATGATTAGCTCCACAAATTTCTGAGCATTGACCAAAGAAAAGTCCTGGTCGATTTATAAAAAATCTTGTTTGATTTAATCGACCGGGATTAGCATCTACTTTAATTCCTAGGGATGGAATTGTTCATGAGTGGATAACGTCTGTAGCTGTTACTAAAATACGAATTTGGTTGTTTATTGGTAAAACAATTCGATTATCTACATCTAAAAGACGAAAATTATTAATATTATCACTAGAATTAATTATATATGAGTCAAATTCAACATTATTAAAATCTGAATATTCATAACTTCAATATCATTGATGTCCGATTGATTTTAATGTAATTAATGGGTTATTAAGTTCATCTAATAAATAAAGTAATCGAAGTGAGGGTAAGGCAATAAAAATTAAAGTAATAGCAGGTAAAATAGTTCAGATTAATTCAATTATTTGACCTTCTAATAAAAATCGATTAATATAACTGTTAAAAAATAAATTAAATATTAAATATCCAACTAAAATTGTAATTATAATTAAAATAACTAAGGTGTGATCATGAAAAAAAATAATTTGTTCTATAAGTGGTGATGCTCTATTTTGATAATTTAAGTTAGATCATGTTGCCATTTCTAAAAAAAGGATAAAACCTTTATAAATGGGGTTTAAATCCATTACATATAATCTGCCATATTAGAAGTTACTTAAAATTGGTAATTCATTATAAGAGTGTTCTGATGGTGGTAGATTTTGGAATCATTCAATTGAAGATGGTATATTTAGGGGGAATAAAATAATACGTTGGTTAATTATTGATTCTCACACAATTATTATTATTATTATTATGGAAATAAGTGAAATATATGATCCAAAAGATGAAATGATATTTCAAGATACAAAACTATCTGGATAGTCAGAATAACGACGAGGTATTCCTGCTAAACCTAAAAAATGTTGTGGGAAGAAAGTTAAATTAACTCCAATAAATATTGAAATAAATTGGATTTTTAATAAGTAATTATTTATTATTAAACCTGTAAATAGTGGATATCAGTGAATAAATCCTCCTATAATAGCAAATACAGCTCCTATAGATAATACATAATGAAAGTGGGCTACTACATAATAAGTATCATGAAGAGTAATATCAATTGATGAATTAGCTAAAACAACTCCTGTTAATCCACCTACTGTGAAAAGGAAAATAAATCCTAATCCTCACAATATAGAGGGTCTATAATTAATTTGTGTTCCATGTAATGTGGCTAATCAACTAAAAATTTTAATTCCTGTTGGTACGGCAATAATTATGGTTGCAGATGTAAAATAAGCTCGAGTATCAATATCTATTCCAACAGTAAATATGTGATGAGCTCATACAATAAATCCCAATAATCCAATTGCTATTATTGCATAAATTATACCTAAACATCCAAAAGTTTCTTTTTTTCCTCTTTCTTGGGAAATAATGTGAGAAATTATACCAAATCCTGGTAAAATTAAAATATAAACTTCTGGGTGTCCAAAAAATCAAAATAAATGTTGATATAAAATTGGATCTCCTCCACCAGCTGGATCAAAAAATGATGTATTAATATTTCGATCTGTTAAAAGTATTGTAATAGCTCCTGCTAATACTGGTAGAGATAAAACTAGTAATAAAGCTGTAATTCCCACTGCTCATACAAATAGGGGTATTTGATCAAATGATATACCATTAACACGTATGTTAATAATTGTTGTAATAAAATTAATAGCTCCTAAAATAGATGAAATTCCAGCTAAGTGAAGGGAAAAAATTGCTAAATCAACTGATGATCCTCCATGAGCAATATTTGATGAAAGTGGGGGATATACTGTTCATCCTGTTCCTGCTCCATTTTCTACGATTCTACTAGAGATTAATAAAACTAATGATGGGGGTAGTAATCAAAATCTCATATTATTTATACGTGGAAAAGCTATATCTGGGGCTCCTAATATTAGAGGTACTAATCAATTACCAAATCCTCCTATTATAATTGGTATCACCATAAAAAAAATTATAATAAAAGCATGAGCTGTTACAATGGTATTATAAATTTGATCATCTCCAATTAATGATCCGGGGTTTCCTAGTTCAGTTCGAATTAATAAACTTAAAGAAGTTCCTACTATACCTGCTCAAATTCCAAAAATAAAATATAAAGTACCAATATCTTTATGATTTGTTGAGAATAATCATTTTCGCTAATAAAATGGCTGAGGTTTAAAGCGATAAATTGTAAATTTATTAACGAGAATTTTCTCTTTTATTATAAATAGTCTTATATTCAATTATGATGTGAAATTGCAAATTTTAAGGTGTACAATAAATATACTAAGGCTTAAAGAAATTTCTTTATAAATAATTTTGAAGATTATTAGTTTAATTTAACTTAAAACCTTAAAAAAAAAATAAGGTTCTAATAATTATACCTAATAAGGAAATAAATCTAGAAATATTAATAAAAATTATAAAATTATTTTTAATGAAAATTTTATATCATTTTAATTTAATATAATAAAATATAAAAGATGAATAAATAATTCGAATATAAATAAATAATATAATTAATCTTGAAATTGTAAAAATAAAAGAAATAATAAATAAATTATTATATAATAAATAATTAATAATTATTCATTTAGGGAAAAATCCTAAAAATGGTGGTAAACCGCCTAAAGATAAAAAATTAATTAAGATTGAAAATTTAATTGAAAAATTTAAATTTAAATTAAATAATTGATTAATATAAAAAATATTAATAATATAAAATAAGAAACATATAATAGAAATAAATAATGAATATAATAAAAAATATAATATTCATAAATTTTCTCTAATTGTTAGTGCTGATAATATTCAACCTAGATTATTAATTGAAGAAAAAGCTATTAATTTTCGTAATGATGTTTGATTGAATCTTCTAATAGTTCCAATTAAAACATTAAAAATTATTACTAAAAATAAAAATTTTAAGTTTATGTAATAGGATAGTAGAATTATGGGGGAAATTTTTTGTCATGTTATTAAGATAAAACAATTAAATCATGATAAACCTTCTATAATATTGGGGAATCAAAAATGAAATGGGATAGAACCTATTTTTATTAATAATGATGAATTAATAAGAATTGATATTAAATCATTAAAATAAAAATTTTTTAAGAGTAAAAGATTTAGTAAGATAGAAAATAAAAAATTAATGGAGGCAATAGATTGAGTTAAAAAATATTTTAATGATGCTTCTGAATTTAAAAGATTATTGGGGTTAGATATTAGGGGAATAAATCTTAATAAATTAATCTCTAAACCAATTCAACATCCTAATCATGAATTTGATGAAATAGAAATTAGAGTTCTAAAAAATACAATAAATAAAAAAAATATTTTATTGGAGTTAATTGTAAATAAAATTTAAAATAGAAATAATAACTTGATGAGGTTTACTCATATTGACTAAATTATATTTTAGTGTAAGATGCACGATAATTTTTGAAATTATAAGGTATAGTTTAATTCTATAAAATATAAATAAAATAATAAAGGTAATATTTTACATAATTTATCCTATCAGAATAATCCTTTTATCAGGCACTTTATTTTTAAAAAAAAGGGATTTCCTTTATATTTGGGGTATGAACCCAAAAGCTTACTTTAGCTTATTTTTAA